CTGGTTTTATTACGGGACAGCTCATGATGTTCATATCGATCTATTATGCGCCTCTGCATCTAGCATTGGGTAGACCTCATACAATAACTGTCCTAGCTCTACCATATCTTTTGTTTCATTTCTTCTGGAACAATCACAAACACTTTTTTGATTATGGATCTACTACCAGAAATTCAATGCGTAATTTCAGCATTCAATGTTTATTCCTGAATAATCTTATTTTTCAATTATTCAATCATTTCATTTTACCAAGTTCAATGTTAGCCAGATTAGTCAACATTTATATGTTTCGATGCAACAACAAGATGTTATTTGTAACAAGTAGTTTTGTTGGTTGGTTAATTGGTCACATTTTATTTATGAAATGGCTTGGATTGATATTAGTCTGGATACGGCAAAATCATTCTATTAGATCGAATAAGTACATTCGATCTAATAAGTACCTTGTATCAGAATTGAGAAATTCTATCGCTCGGATCTTTAGTATTCTCTTATTTATTACCTGTGTCTACTATTTAGGCAGAATACCGTCACCCCTTTTTACTAAGAAACTGAAAGAAACCTCAAAAACGGAAGAAAGAGATGTAGAAATAGAAACAGCTTCCGAAATGAAGGGGACTAAACAGGAACAAGGGGGATCCACCGAAGAAGATCCTTCTCCTTCCTTTTTTTCGGAAGAAAAGGCGGATCCGAACAAAATCGATGAAACGGAAGAAATCCGAGTGAATGGAAAGGAAAATGAATTCCACTTTCGATTTACAGAGGCAGACTCTAAAAATAGACCCGTTTCTGAAGAGTCTTATCTAATGAATATCAACGAGAATCAGGACAATTCAAGATTCAAAATAAATGATTCAAAACTTGAAAATAAAAAATAAAGATACACAAGAAAAATAGAACAAAAGATAAGAAGAAATACGACCACCCCCCACATATTTGACACTTTCTCCTACAAAAAAACTCACGACACCAACCCCATTTGTAATTCCATCAATTATTCTTCTATCAAAAAAATGCGCTAATTGGGCCAAATTTCTTATTCTCCTAATAAAAGATGTTGTATAAAAAACATCGACATAAGCACGATTATATGACCACTCATATAGAGCATTTAGAATTTTATCCCCATGGTTTCTTTTCAGACCTAGTTTAACAAAAGAATTTATTAAATCAAAACTTTTAAAAGAGGAATAAATGGGTTTATATAAAAAGGACGCGATTAATATCCCCAAATAAGCTATACTGACTGACAAAATGGCATTTTTCAAAAATTCATACCAATCTATTAAATCTTTTGCTTTTTGCTGTAAAAAGTTACTAGATGGTTCTAACCATTTAGTTAATATATCCAAATCTGTTCTAAAAGGAATTCCTATAGATCCAACAAACAAAGTACATAGGACTAATATAAGTAAGGGAAATAACATCGTATTGTCCGATTCATAAGGATAGAAAAAGGCCTTTTTATTATTCAAAGTAAGAATATTAATAAAAGACCGTCCCTCCCCCTTTTTTCTTACATTCTCATGACTTCGGTATGTTTTTTTCGAAAAAAAAGAAGAACTTCCCTTATTATTCAGTTTTATTAAACTAAAAGTTTTGGGAATTCTTTTTGAACACCCCTTACCCCATAGAGATATGGAATAGAAAGAAACATTTTGATTTCCGCTGTAATTTTGAAAATGAACATTGAAATGACCTTCAAAAGTAAGTAAATAGATGCGAAACATATAAAATGCGGTTAATCCTGCGGTGGCCCAAGCTATTATTCCGAAAATTGGCGAATACAACCAACTATCATTAAGAATTTCATCTTTTGACCAAAAACAAGCAAGAGGCGGAATACCACAAAGAGAGAGTGTACCTAATAAAAAAGAGGTTTTGGTAATCGGTACATGTTTTGTTAAACCACCCATAAGAACCATATTCTGGCTTTTATCGGGAGAATAGCCAACAACAGTTTCCATCGAATGAATAACGGACCCAGACCCTAAAAATAATAATGCTTTGGAATAAGCATGAGTAATCAAATGAAATAAAGCACTTCGAAAAGACCCCATTCCTAGAGCTAACATCATATAACCCAATTGAGACATTGTCGAATAAGCTAAACCCCTTTTAATGTCTTTTTGAGCAATAGCTAAAGTAGCTCCCAATAATACAGTGATTATGCCTATCACCGAGATTAAATCCAGTATATGGGGTATAACCAGGAAAAGAGGGAGAAGGCGGGCTACAAGAAAAATCCCCGCTGCTACCATAGTAGCAGCGTGTATAAGAGCCGAAATAGGAGTGGGGCCCTCCATAGCGTCGGGTAACCACACATGAAGGGGAAATTGGGCGGATTTAGCAAGCGCACCAGCAAATAATAAAGCAGCACACAAAGTAACAAAAGAAAAATTGACTTGATTATTATAAATCAAGTTATTAAGTATTTCGAATAAATCCCGAAATTCAAAACTACCAGTTATCCAATAAAAACCTAAAATTCCTAATAATAAACCAAAATCTCCTACGCGATTAGTTACAAATGCTTTTTGACAAGCATTTGCCGCAGGAGGTCGCGTAAACCAAAATCCTATTAATAGATAAGAACACATTCCAACCAATTCCCAAAAAAAATAAATTTGTATCAAATTTGAACTAGTAACTAATCCCAACATGGAAGTACTGAAAAAACTCATATAAGCAAAAAACCTCAAGTATCCTTGATCATAAGCCATATAATTATCACTATAAACAAGAACCAAAATTCCAACAGTACTTATTAACATTGACATAATAGAAGTAAGTGGATCGACCAAGCAGCCGAATTCTAAAGAAAAATCATTATCGAGTGCCCAAGACCATACATGTTGGTGAATAGAACTGCTATTTATTTGTTGAATAGACAGATTAGTTGAAAAAAGCATGACTATACTTAATAATAAAATACTTGGAAACGCCCACACACGACGAAGATTTTTTGTTGCTATCGGAAAAAGAAGAAGCCCCACTCCTATTAACATAGGAACTGGAAGTGGAATGAGAGGTAAAATCCACCCATATTGATATGTCTGTTGCATAAGAAAAATTGAAATTCATAATTAATTCTTTCCGATTTATCGGACCTTACTTCTTTTGAAAGGAGTCAATAAAAAAAAATGAAAATATGCACTAACTTCAATACTTAAAAAAAATAGAATTTTTTATTTCTTCTTTTTCTTTCTAAATTTCTTCTAACTATTAAAAATAAAAATATTCAAATCAAGAAGTTACAGTTGGTCAAATCATATGAAAGAGAAAGACTAATTATTAGTCTCTTCCGAATTTGGAAATTCAAGTCAAATTTTGAATTTTGACAAGTTAGTAAGAATATTCTAAATATTCTTTTTTTTTTTAGAAAAAAGTTCTCTAGAGAAATGCAGATTTTTTTTGAACAATAGATGTCTTTCACATCCAGCTATACCAACGAGTAATCTCTTAATTTTTATTTAAATGGCAGTTCCGAAAAAACGCACTTCTGCATCAAAAAAGCGTATTCGTAAAAATTTTTGGAAAAGGAAAGGGTATTGGGCCGCGTTAAAGGCGTTTTCTTTAGGGAAATCCCTTTCTACCGGGACTTCAAAAAGTTTTTTTGTGCGACAAACAAATAAAATAAAAAAAAAATCAGTTATTAAGAAAGAAAACGAAACACCTTAGAAAAATATAAATTTATCTAACTCAACAATAGAACCCTTTTCCTTCCAAAATCAAACTCCCCAATTCCATTTCCTGTTGAATTAATCAATAGGGAATGGAATTCTTCTATTTACTTTGACTGAATTCAAATAAACTATGTTTTTTTGTCAAAAACACAAGATACTCGATTTTCTTTTTAATACAACTTTCTTACTTTTGGATTTTATCTAAATTCTTATATAGAGCCCCATATCTCTCTCGCCATCAATTCACGCAAAAACACTTAGTGAAAATATGAAAATATTCTGACTAAATATGTATGAATTTTTAATAATCTAAAATAAGTTCTTTTTGTTCATTAATAAAACGCAATCTTTGGTTGCACTTTTCTAAATTCTAAATGAAAATCAAAAGCGGTTAATTTAAAAAATGTTTATTTGGCAGGGAGGTTTTATCCCTTAAGTCATAGCAGGCCTTTCCGGTTTTACAAGAGTTCAAGTCGAAACGAGTGTAAAATACACAATAAAACTAAAACCTTAAACTAAAAAAATGAACCTTCAAGTACATATTTGAACAAATTTCTATTCATAGATTTGAATCTTTCCTAAAAAACCTTGCACCAATTGAATTCTTAAATCTAGACGATTGCTTATTCATAAGGCTATTATGAGTTCAAGACAAGCCGCTATGGTGAAATTGGTAGACACGCTGCTCTTAGGAAGCAGTGCTAGAGCATCTCGGTTCGAGTCCGAGTGGCGGCATGTGATCTCCTAAAAAAATCTTATAATGAATAATGAATTCAATTGCCGATTTCGATTTTAGAATTAAGGGACTTTTTTATGATATTTTCGACTTTAGAGCATATACTAACTCATATTTCTTTTTCGATTGTTTCCATTCTAATTACAATTCATTTGATAACCTTTTTTGTCGATGAAATCATAAGATTATATGATTCATCTGAAAGGGGCATGATAATGGCCTTTTTGTGTATAACCGGGTTGTTAATTTCTCGTTGGATTTATTCAAAACATTTTCCACTAAGTGATTTATATGAATCCTTAATCTTTCTTTCATGGAGTTTTTCCTTTATTTTTATAGTTCCGTTTTTCAAAAAAAATCGAACTCTTCTAAGCACAATAATAGGCCCAAGTGCTTTATTTTCCCAAGGTTTTGCTACCTCGGGTCTTTTAACTGAAATACATGAATCCATAATATTAGTCCCCGCTCTTCAATCCGAATGGTTAATAATGCACGTAAGTATGATGATATTAGGATATGTGGCCCTTTTATGTGGATCCTTATTATCAGTATCACTTCTAGTCATTTCAGTTAGAAAAAAGAGAAAATTTTTTTCTACGAGTAGTTGTTTATTAAATTTAAATGAGTCATTTTTCATTGGTAAAGTTCAATATATGAATGAAGGAAAAAATGTTTTACAAAAAACTTCTTTTTTTTATCCAAGGAATTATTATAAGTTGCAATTGATTCAACAATTGGATTATTGGAGTTATCGAGTTATTAGTCTAGGATTTCTCTTTTTAACAATAGGAATTCTTTCGGGAGCAGTATGGGCTAACGAAGCATGGGGATCCTATTGGAGTTGGGACCCAAAAGAAACTTGGGCCTTTATTACTTGGATCATATTTGCAATTTATTTACATACTCAAACAAATATAAAATTGAAGGGTACAAATTCAGCAATTGTGGCGTTTATTGGATTTCTTATAATTTGGATATGCTATTTTGGAGTCAATCTATTAGGAATAGGATTACACAGTTATGGTTCATTTACATTAACATCTAATTAAATTTCAATCCAAAAGGGGGTTCTTATCACTTATCAATAGGAATAGAAAGCATACAATCCATATCAGATACAACTTTGTGTGAACTATCGAGAGCCCCCGCGACTTTGATTCGCGGGGGCTCTCGATAGTTCACATTTATTTTGCTTAACACAAGAGCGGGAAGCCTTCCTTTTGTCATTGTGCAATGAACCCTTTTGTAAATGATAAGATTTTTTTCATTTTTGATGAATATTCATCAAAAAACAATCTATAAAAAAAAATTAGATAAGATAACTTCCACCTTTTCAACTGATAGTGAAAGAACAAAATCCGGATACATGCCGATACCAAATATCGGTAAAAAAATCGAAATCGAAAGAAATAACTCTCGCGGCCCAGAATCAAAAAAATAAGAGTTTTGGACGTTAAATATCCTGTATCCGTAGAACATCTGGCGTAACATAGATAATAAATAAATAGGGGTTAATATCATTCCAATTGCCATTACAAAAGAAATTAGGATTTTTGTCATTAAAAGAAATTTTGGGCTAGTAATTAGCCCGAAAAAAACTATTAATTCGGCAACAAAACCACTCATACCTGGTAATGCGAGAGAAGCCAGCGAAAAGCTACTGAACATCGTGAACATTTTTGGCATTGGGATGGCTATTCCGCCCATTTCGTCAAGATAAAGAAGACGTATTCTATCATAAGTTGTTCCGGCCAAGAAAAAAAGTGCAGCACCGATAAATCCATGAGATATTATTTGTAAAAGCGCCCCGTTAAGCCCCATATCGGTAATAGAACCAATTCCTATAATTATGAAACCCATATGAGATACAGAGGAATAGGCTATTCTTTTTTTTAAATTCCGTTGACCAAGAGATGTTGAAGCTGCATAGATTATTTGCATTGCGCCCACTATTATCAACCAAGGAGAAAATAGGGAATGAGCATGAGGAAATAATTCCATATTGATCCGAACTAATCCATACGCTCCCATTTTTAATAAGATTCCGGCTAGAAGCATACAAGTACTATAATGCGCTTCTCCGTGGGTATCTGGTAACCATGTATGTAGGGGTATAATTGGCAATTTGACAGCAAAAGCAAGAAAAAAGCCAATATAAAATAATATTTCCAAAGCCACCGGATAGGACTGATCAGCCTGTATTTCAAAATTGAATGTTGGTTCAGTAGAACTATATAAACCGACGCCCAAAACTCCCATTAAAAGAAAAATAGAACCCCCTGCCGTGTACAAAATAAATTTTGTAGCCGAATACAGACGCTTTTTTCCTCCCCACATGGATACAAGTAGATAAACGGGAATTAATTCTAACTCCCACATGAGAAAAAAAAGTAAAAGGTCTCGAGAAGCAAATAATCCTATTTGTCCGCTGTACATTGCTAACATCAGGAAATGAAATAATGGAGAATTTCGAGTAACCGGCCAAGCCGCTAAAGTAGCTAAAGTAGTGATGAATCCCGTCAGTAAAATGGGTCCTATAGAGAGCCCATCTATTCCTAATCTCCAATGAAAATCCAAAAATTGGATCCATTTATAATCCTCCATTAGTTGGATTAATGAGTCGTCTGGTTGAAAATGATAGCAGAATGCATAAGCCGTTAGAAGAAGTTCTAAGATACATATACATATAGTATACCAGCGAATTACTCTATTTCCCCTATGTGGAAGAAAAAAAACGAAGCAACCTGCAAATATAGGCAAAACTGCAATTATTGTTAAACAAGGAAAATGGTTCGTGGTAAAGACAAGATACGCTTGGGCCAGAAAAACCCGTGCTCAATTTAATTTTATTTTGAGCACGGGTTTTGTCGGTAAAAAAATAAAATGGATTCAAGTAGAGTTTTGGTTTTATGGAATGTATCAATAAGCTAGACCCATACTGCGAGTTGTTTCATGCCATAAATAAACCCGAACACTCAAAAAATCCGTTGGACAGGCAGATTCACACCTCTTACAACCAACACAGTCTTCGGTCCTTGGGGCAGAAGCTATTTGTTTGGCTTTACATCCATCCCAAGGTATCATTTCTAATACATCGGTGGGGCACGCCCGGACACATTGGGTACATCCTATACATGTATCATAAATCTTTACTGAATGTGACATTGGATCTATACATTTTGAACATCATGAGTTTTCAATCTAGTAAACTAACTTCTAAATGAATCCTATAGTTAGATGCCAGATGAATCGATGAGTGATCATAATCAATTTACTTCTGAATTGATTTATAAAAAAGAACCAAAAGACTTTGATTTCTTGTGTTTTTGCAACCACGAGCATAGGTTACTTCTATTAAATCTATTAATTTGAATTTATTTAGAAATATTCAAATTTCCACGGATACAACGAATACTATTCTATTTATTCAACAAGTTTGATTGGTTAATACGAGTGGATTTTCTATTACGATAAATTGATGAAACAATAGCCGGCCCAATAGCTGCTTCAGCGGCTGCAATAGTTATAACAAAAATTGAAAAAATGTCTCCTCTTAATTGACGATTATCGAAAATATCAGAAAATGTTACAAAATTGATATTAACTGAATTTAATATAAGTTCAAGACACATAAGAGCTCTAACCATATTTTGACTTGTGATCAATCCATAGATACCAACAGAAAATAAATAGGCACTCAAAATAAGTACATGTTCGAGCATCATTAATCAACTCCTTATCAATATCAATTTTGATTCGTTTTAATCTGAACAAAAATTCAATAAATTTTATTCTAACAAATATCAAACAAGGAAATAGATTAGTAATTTATTCAGATAAAACCAAAGCCTTTCTATTCTATATTTTTAACTCTATATTTTTAAAGAGTAATTCAAATTAACGAACTATACCTTTGATGTTTGTGTTAATTCTATTTGAATTACTCTTTAAAAGATTTCTTAGTGACGAGCTATAGAAATAGCACCTATTAAAGCAACTAAAAGGATTATTGAAATGAGTTCAAATGGAAGAAAAAAATCCGTTACTAAATGAATTCCAATTTGTTGACTATTACTTATCAAATCTTGTTCTAAAATCTGATTTGCTTTTGTAGTCCAAATGATCCCATACCAGGCCGTATCTGGAATAGTAGTAATTAGTGAAATAAAAAGACTTGTACAAACCACTGAAGTAACTCCATCCCCAACGGTCCAAAGATGAAAATCTTTGTAATATTCTGAACCATTCATAAACATCACAGCAAAAACGATTAAAACATTTATAGCTCCTACATAAATAAGGAGCTGCGCAGCAGCTACAAAATAAGAGTTTGAGAGAATATAGAATAAGGAAATAAAAAAAAGAACCAATCCCAACGAAAAGGCCGAATAAATTGGATTCGGAAGTAATACTACCGCCAGACTTCCTAATATAAGACCCAGTCCTAGAAACACTAAAAGAAAATCATGTATTGGTCCAGGTAAATCCATTTGATTTTATCAAAAAAAAAATCGAAATATTTCATGTCTTTGTTGACCTGACCAGGGAAAAAAGTTATCCCGATTTGAAGATAATTCTTAATTGAATTTAATTTGAATGAATGGGGATGATTTGGATTGATGTAAATACAGGACTACTTTTATTTATTCTCGAAAGCAAACTTTTTCTTTATATTATTAAATTATTACATTAGTCGGATAGAAATTTCTGTTAAATAAAAAGAAAGCTCCGACCCTCACCAACCAACTGTTCGTTTGTATTGACCAGGCAAAAACCTAATTACTTTAATTCCAAAAGCTATTTTTTTCATTTGTAAAGGTTTTGTGAATCCAGAGTTTTATACATTGTTTTTGTTTAGTTAAGGTAAATTTGAAGAAATTGTTCGAATTGTGTAATCTTGAATTATTGATACCGGTAACCGACCTAAAGCAATTTGATTATAATTCAATTCATGACGATTATAAGCAGCAAGCTCATATTCTTCGGACATTGATAAACAATTTGTTGGACAATACTCAACACAATTACCACAAAATATACAAATTCCAAAATCAATACTATAATTAAGTAATCGTTTCTTTCGAATATCAGTTTGCAATTTCCAATCTACAACGGGTAAATCTATAGGGCATACGCGAACACAGACTTCACAAGCAATGCATTTATCAAATTCAAAGTGGATTCGGCCTCGGAAACGTTCGGATGTAATCAATTTTTCGTAGGGGTATTGAATAGTTACAGGTAAACGATTCGCGTGTGACAAGGTAATCATGAAACCTTGACCGATGTACCTGGCAGCCCATATTGTTTGTTGACCGGAGCTCAAGAACCGAGTTAGCATAGGGAACATATTTGAATATCTATAAATAATTTTACTCGTTTCTTTCTCTTGTTTCAGACAAGTTATGAAGAATAGAATATTCTATTCCTTTACAGTGAAAGGAGTTGAAAGGAAGTTGTTAATAATAGATTACCTAAAGAAATAGGTAAAAGAAATTTCCATCCAAGATTTAATAGTTGATCCATTCTTAGTCTTGGTAAAGTCCACCTTGTTGCAATAGAAATGAACAAGAACAAATACGTTTTTGCGAGTGTAATAAAGATCCCAATTATTGTTCCAAAAACTTTCTCTCTTTTATTTAGGTCAAATAACTCAGGACATGATAGGTTTGATATAGAAAGATTCCAACCCCCCAAGTAAAGAACTGTTACAAATAACGAAGAAACTAGTAGATTTAGATATGAAGCAACATAAAATAAGCCAAATTTTATACCCGAATATTCGGTTTGATAACCTGCTACTAATTCTTCTTCTGCTTCTGGTAAATCAAAAGGTAATCTCTCACACTCGGCTAGAGAAGAAATTAAAAAAATGATAAACCCTATAGGTTGACGCCACAAATTCCACCCCCAAAAACCATATTTTGCTTGTGTTTCAACTATATCAACTGTACTTAAACTGTTAGATAATCATAGTCGACAATAACATCACTGTTCCCATCGCTATTACAGAACCGTACATGAGACTTTCACCTCATACGGCTCCTCGTAGGTTACAAATCAATCTAAGAACCTTTCAACATCATTTTATCTTGATGTGGTTGTTGATGTGTTTGTAGGATCGCCCGAGAATCAAATTCTTATCCTAGAGCTTAGAATTAGACCAACGGTATTCTGTCTGCTAGATTTATAAAAAAAGTGCTTCTGAATGGATCTCCTATTTTAAGAATTTTCATTTTTCTTTGTTGATTAAAACTTTATCCTTGAATGAAAAAAATACTTTATTACAGGAATATCATATAAATATTTCAACCTATCATTTTCGATTACGAAAAAAAAGTTAAACATTGCATTACAGAACAAGGAAATTTTTCGTTCCTATTCTCCTTTCTCAGAAAAAGAGGCATTATCAAAAGTAAAAGATTTCTTCGTTTTGATAGTTATTTACTTAATCGGTGGACAGGAACATACTCTGGGTTGAAATCATGGGGAGTACTTCTTAATCATTTCTACCAACTTTAAGCCCCAATTTGAATTACTTTTTCTATAAAGAAATATCCTATTGGATAATTTCTAATTTACAGAATCTCCATTACTAATCCTTTGTGTATTTTGGTCTTCCTAACCATCCACTCATTTTTTTTTTGAATCTCTCATTAGGGTAATACATCTACGGTAATAGTACAGAAAAACCCATACAATGGATCTTTTAAGCCCGCTTCAAGCCGTGATGATTAATCCGCCAGTTTGGGGGTAAAAAGCCTTGACTACTTTTGGTTACTTGCACTTAATTCTTGTACATAGGAAATGAGATTGAATTCTTTTAACAGCAAATTTGTAAGCCGTTTTATTTCACTCATATAACTATCTGGATTAATTCATCAATCTAGTGATGAATAAAAAAAAGATATTCAAACCATTTAACTTTTTTCTTAAGAAAGAAAAAAAAAGGGGGGGACTTTTTATGTCTCACCGAATCGCACGTAGAGATATTGATAATACGGATAGAGTTAATGGTATTTCATAACTAATTGATTGAGCAGCCGCCCTTAATCCACCTAAAAAGGAATATTTATTATTTGATCCATATCCTGACATAAGCAATCCAATCGGAGCAAGACTTGAAACAGCGATCCATAAAAAAACACCAATACTAAGATCAACTAGAATAAAGCGATAACTAAAAGGAATTATTGAAAAACTTAGTAAGATGGATATGACTGCTATGGATGGACCAATACTGAAGAAACGAGTATCTCCTCTAGACGGAAGGAGGTTTTCTTTGAAAAGTAGTTTTGTACCATCTGCTAAAGCTTGAAGAATTCCCAAAGGCCCCGCGTATTCGGGTCCAATCCGTTGCTGTATCCCTGCAGATATTTCTCTTTCTAACCAAACAATTACTAGTACACCCAGTATGATTCCTAATACAAGAATGAAAATGGGGACGAGCATCCATATGATTCCATAAACTTCTGTTAAGGATTCCAAGCTGGAAAAAGAATGGATAGCTTCTATTTCTGTTATATTAATTATCATTTCAACGATCAACTTCTCCCATAATGATATCTATACTACCTAGTATCGTCATAATATCAGCCAATTTCATTCTTTTAACTAACTGCGGAAGAATTTGCAAGTTGATAAACCCCGGCGGTCGGATTTTCCATCTCCAAGGAAAAACACCCTGATCTCCGATCAGAAAAATTCCCAATTCTCCTTTTGGTGCTTCGACTCTTACATAAAGTTCTTGCTTGGACAATTCAAAAGTTGGAGAAGGTTTTTTACTAATAAATCGATATTCAAAATCAGTCCATTCAGGGTCTTTTATTCTATCAAAGCGCCTGCTTTCTAAATTCTCATAGGGTCCCCCTGGAATTCCTTCCAGGGCTTGTTGGATAATTTTTACGGATTCTGTCATTTCACTGATTCGTACTAAATAACGAGCTAATGAATCCCCTTCTTTTTGCCATTGAATTTCCCAATCAAATTCACCATAACACTCATAAGGATCAACTTTACGAAGATCCCATTGTATTCCGGAAGCTCGTAGGATTGGCCCCGATAAACCCCAATTTAGTGCTTCTTCTCCGCCAATAATACCTACGCCCTCAACTCGTTCTAAAAAAATAGGATTTCGCGTAATAAGCTTTTGATATTCAGCAACCCCGGTTAAAAAATAATCGCAAAAATCTAAACATTTATCTATCCAGCCATGAGGTAGATCAGCAGCGACTCCTCCGATACGAAAATAATTATGCATCATGCGCATACCGGTAGCAGCTTCGAATAGGTCATATATTAATTCTCGTTCTCGAAAAATATAGAAAAAGGGGGTCTGTGCCCCAATATCTGCCATAAAAGGACCAAGCCATAACAAATGGGAAGCGATACGACTCAACTCCAGCATAATAGTTCTAATATAACTAGCCCTTTTAGGTACTTGAATATTGCCTAGTTGTTCAGGTCCGTTTACGGTTATTGCTTCTGTAAACATAGTAGCTAAATAATCCCAACGTGTTACATAAGGCAAATACTGTACAATTGTTCGATTTTCCGCTATTTTCTCCATTCCTCTATGTAAATAACCCAATATAGGTTCACAGTTAATAACATCTTCACCGTCGAGAGTAATGATAAGTCGAAGAACACCATGCATTGATGGGTGGTGAGGGCCCATATTTACTATCATGCGGTCGTTTCTGGTAGTTGGTGTAATCATAAGTTTTTCCCGAGTCAGTCTTCCATGCATTGCTGAAAGTAAAAAGAAGTTCATCAAAATTTAAACGACTAAGCTCATCAAATGGTATCATGCTTCAAATTAACAAGTTTTTATTTCTCGAATATCCAACTCATCAATTAATTCTTTATAGCGTCCTCTATTTCTTTTTGACAAATAGATTAATAGTTGTTGACGTTTTCCCAAAATTTTTCGCAAACCTCTCTGAGATGAGAAGTCTTTTTTGTGCAATTCGAGATGTGAAGTAAGTCTCCTTATCTTAGTGGTGAAACTGAAGACTTGAAATTCAACAGACCCTCGATTTTCTTTGTTTTCTTTTTGATAAATAATCGAAATGACTGCATTTTTTACCATAAAAAAATACCCCCTTGTACAGATATAGATTTTACCAATCAGTAATAATAATGCCATTAATTTGTATGTGGTATATACACTTATTTAATCCAAATAACTCCTAATTTTCAAAATTCAAACTAACGAATTTGAAATATATTTAGATAGGAATCGCAAAATTTGGTAGATTTTTGCATCGAAAAATTAGACCTAAAATTAAGAAGTTTCTGTTAATTCATTTCGAGATCTTATTGGGATATTCTTCATATTGGATACTAGAACGAGATGTGAGACCAGAAAAAAAAAGCACGTGATCCGTATATTTGGTTACTTTCATACACTCATACACCCTATAAATATATAGGGTATATATAAATAGGGTCTAGGATTCTAGGATATATAGAAAAAGTGTATTATTGACATAATTTTAATCGCGGATACAGATGTATTCTTAACATATTGAAACGACTGCCATTATTGGTATCAAACCAATAACGATTCATACAAGCTAAATCTTCTAATCGATAATTAGGCCAAAGAAAGAGTTTTAATTTCATTAATTGATTTTTCTCTCTATCAAGGTGGTTATTGTCATATGAAACTCGGCTGATGTTTTTTACATTCTTTTCATTCCAAAAGCCAAATAAGAGATTTCTATCTAGAGAAATTCTATTATTTGGATTTAAATAAATTAGAATTCTCACTTTTCGACAACGTTTAAACGATAAAATATTTTCCGGAACACGGAAATCAAAATTATTTTTGTTTCTATTTTCAGTTATTCTTTGATGTGGTGAAAAGGTTTCATCCAAATTTTTTCTAGAACCATATCTTTGCTCTTGAGATTTTTGATTAATTTGATGTTTATTCTTATGAAGCAATGAAATACCTATGGTTTGGTACATAATAAATTGTCCAGCTTTTTTTCCAGACAGACCACGTGGTTCTACAATCAATATTCCCTTCTTCAGCAATTCTGAAAGAGTTAAATGCTTTTGAATTAGCATTATATCCAAACTCAGTTCTCTTTTTTGAATGGAGGATACAAGAATTTGTCTTGGAGCTATCAGTCTAAGCAGGAGACAATAGAACTTGATATTATTCATCATTTTTTGATTCAAAGTATCACCACATTTCACTTGAAAAAGCAAATAACGTTTCAGGAAGAAATTGAGTTCTGCTTCTATATTGCTTTTGTATTGTTTTTTTTTTTTTTCCTCTTTTATGTCTGAGCTTGCATTATTTTCTTTAATATCTTTTTGTTGTGAGAGGACGGATCCACGATCTCCTTGGCTTATGGGTTCTTTTTCTTCTTGATTTTGTTGCTTTTTATTCGATGCTATCAACAAAATGCCCTTTTCCTTTTCATGAATCTTTTGATTTTCACTACTAGGTAAATTAGGTAAATTTAAAAGAAGTAATTTGCTCGGTATAAACCAAGGTTTCATTTTATATATCTTATAAAGTAACACAAATTCTGGGAAGAGCCAAAATTCCAGATTTGCTATGGGGCGCTTTAGCTTTTTTTCATTCATTCCCATCCAATCAAAAACCCCTTTGTAGGAGTTTTGTGAATTGGTTTCTGGAATCATAAGATAAAAATTATTTTTTTTAGAAATTATTTGCGAGTTGTTAGTACGAATTTGACCATTTTGATTCCTATTGGTATTAATTATCATCCAGGCCTCAATATCTACTTTTTGTCTAAGAGAAAAATTGAAACTTTTCCAATCAAAATATTTTCTATCAGCCGGTTTTTCCATATGTGCAAGATCAACCCGCCTTAGATCATTTTGAATAGGAATGTTCTTCAGTATATCAAAAAGGTCCTTTTTAGACTTGTTATAAGTATAAGAAATTCCTTGGTTCTTATTTCCTTGAAAGGGAGATCTAAAAAAAAAGCATTCCATTTTGTTTTCAGAATTAATAAATTTATATGATAAAAGATTATATCTATTGTATTTTCGAAAATTATCTTTTTCATTATATAAGAAATAAACTTCAGATTTATTTTTGGAACCAACTAATTGGTCTTTTTCATAGAAATGCCGTTTGTTTAAATTTTTATTTTTAGCTATACAATGCTGACGGACTCTATTTCGCCATTTTTTTTGTATTAATCTAGACCATCTGATCTGCGAGGAATGGTACAGATAATGCCCCTTTAACCAGTTTTTCCATTGATTTGTTTCATAGCTCGGAAGTTTTTTATTTGCTAATTTCGACTGAACCATTCCTTGTCTTTCAAAAGAATCCTTTAGTTTAGGTTTAAGAAAGGGGGGGGTTCTTTTATATTGAACAACCGATCTTACCGAGTTACTCATTTTGATTTGTGATAATTTGTAAAATACATATGCTTGTGACACGCGGGCTAAGTCATAAAAAATATGTGAATTTTCTTTAATATTATTACTGAGTAGCTTTTTTTTAGTCGAAATAAACGTAATTGGAATTTTATTAATTCTTTTTTGTTTTCTTTCATTATTGTAAATCGATTTATGAATAATTTGTTTTGTTAATTTAAGAAAAAGTTTTGTATTTATTCTGGGAATATTAATGATATATAAAAATATATTTGTGTTGATTTTTTCAATGAAATTTTTAAAAAGGGGGGGTAATTTACAGATTAATCGAGCATTTCCTTTTTTTAATATTTTCCATTTTGCGAATCTTTTAGCATTATAACTTGTTTTATTAGGACTAAATTTCTTTATTCTTGGAGTTACTTTTTTTTTCTCTTTTGAGATTATTTCTATTTGATTTCGAATTGTACTTGTTCTATCAGTGATATCCTTCGTTTTTTTTTCTGTCAACGGAGAATTTGTCCCATTCGGAGATGGAATTTGACTAAATGATTCGTGGATTATCTTATTATTTATCAGGGAATCTTTTTCTTCTTTAATTTCGCTCGATTTTTCTACTTTTCTTAATCTAAATAATAGAATTGGATTGACTTTTGAAAGTTCTTTTTTTATTTTTTTTATAAAACTAACACCCTCGATAACCCATTTTGTTTTTTCTTTGAAAACCGTTAGAACTCGCAAATATTTCTTTTTACATTTTGCAATTTTTTTTTTGAATTCTTTGAAAATGGGTTTAAAGGGGGAAGAACGTTTTCGGGGCGGACCAAAAGGAAGTTCCGCTTCCATTCCCCAAATTGTTAAAAAACAAAAATCATTTTTTACTTTTTTTTTTTTCATTAAATCTTTATGAGAGGATCGTCGTTTTGATTTTTGCCAAGGTTTGAGGCAGAAAGGAAACAAGATTTTTATCTGAATACCGTCCGTCAACCAATTTTTTGGAAATTCTGTTTCGGATAATGGAACACCGTTATAGGTACATTTAATATGTATCTCTCTATTCCATTCGTGGAAATCCTCAACCCATTCAGGAAGTTGGAATAGTAGTATACGGCCAATATTTTTCGCAATTATTAATGAAGGTAATAGAATCTTTTTTCTACAAAAAGATTGAGTTAGTAACATGCAACCTCTTATTACTTGCGCAAATGGAATGTTATCCCAAGTCTCTGCTATCCCTATTTGAGCTTTTTCCTTTCTTTTTTTTTTCTCTTTTATTTCTTCTCTTTTTGTTTGTTCTTTTGTATACTCTACTATTTTGAATACTTCTTCTTTACCCGCCCAATTTCTAAAAATTAGTTTAATCAATCGGGAGATATCAAAAGAGAAAAGTGGGGGGTTTTCTAATCTTTGAAAAAAAAGAGGGGAATGCACGTTTGCTTGAACCAACTCTGAAATAACTATTTTACGCCTTTGAGCTCGCATAGAATTTTTGATTAGACCTCGCTCAAAGTCCGATTGTTGTGAATAACGTATCAAAGCCACTTCGTCTATTTGATCGGTCGTATTAGTATCCGTAATTTTAGAATCACTATTCTTCTTGTTAACAGTAAAAATCACTACACGTTTGGCCTTTCTTGAACGAATTTGATGGTCTACTGGTATGTTTTCTTGATCTTCACCCCAGTGGAGTTCTAAATCACTAATT